TTATAACAAGTCACACACTCATATTCCGGAAATACCGAAACAAATAAATCTCACGGTCGAACTACCAGAATGGTCTAGAAATCCGAGTCTTTCTTAAGTTAAGTAAAGTCATTTTTTTGATTGAAAAACTAGGACTTTCTAGTTCTTATGAACCTAACTCATTGAAATTCCATCCAGTAAAACGGAAGAATTATAAATTTCCAAAATAATAGATAGGAATATCGCAAATAGAGCCATTGCGACCCCCATAAGTGGTGTAGTCCCCCAGCCCGGTGCTACTTTACCATATTCCGAATTCAATGGTTTCAATAAATTCCCTACAGTAGTTCGTCTTGGCCCAGATCTAGAACTACCCTCAACGGTTTGTGTAGCCATAAAATACTATTCATTGGTTGAGATCTGTTGACTTTGTATACCATTTCGTTGTAGTTGTAAATAAACGATCTTATCGTAGATCCATTGTGATCTTGAAATTCTCTAAAAATGGAAACAGCAACCCTAGTCGCCATCTCCATATCTGGTTTACTTGTAAGCTTTACTGGGTACGCCTTATATACCGCTTTTGGGCAACCCTCTCAACAACTAAGAGATCCATTCGAAGAACACGGGGACTAGTTGAAGTAATGAGTCTCCCATATTGGGAGGCTCATTACTTCAATTGAGATAATGAAAAATTATTTCATTTTTTTAGTTTTAGTCGGAACCTTAGGCGGTTCTCGAAAAAAGATAGCGAAAAAAATGATCCCTAAAGTCGAGACTAAAAGGAATGTATAAACCAATGCTTCCATAGATTCAATCGTGGTTTACAATTATAGCTTCCACACCTATTCATTTGGGATCATTTACCATATAAAGAAAAGTAAAGAGTCAAAGAATAAATGGTGATTCAAATCAAGATTTCTCCGGTACCTTATATCAAATCAAAAAAATAGAGGCGAAAGATACCAGAGCAATGTTGTATCAGACTACTTGTCTCCTTGTAGTTGGATCCCCAATTTTTTGAAATGTTCCAAATTCCACTTGAGCATCCAAATCTGGATCAATACCAGCAAAAACATCTCTGAACAAGGTTCTAGCACCATGCCAAATGTGTCCAAAAAAGAAGAGCAAAGCAAACGTAGCATGCCCAAAAGTGAACCAACCCCTTGGACTGCTACGAAAAACACCATCGGATTTCAAAGTAGCCCGATCTAATTCAAAAATTTCACCTAATTGGGCACGTCTAGCGTATTTTTTTACAGTAGCAGGATCACCATAACTAACTCCATTGAGTTCGCCACCATAGAACTCGACAGTTACACCTACTTGTTCAACACTATACTTTGATTCTGCCCTTCTAAAAGGAACATCGGCTCTCACAATTCCGTCTCCATCTACTAAAACTACCGGAAATGTTTCAAAAAAAGTGGGCATACGACGTACAAAAAGCTCGCGCCCTTCTTTATCTCTAAAGACGGGGTGTCCTAACCATCCAACAGCTATTCCATCCCCGTTGTCCATTGAACCTGCTCTGAATAATCCCCCTTTTGCCGGATTATTACCAATGTAATCATAAAAAGCTAATTTTTCGGGAATTTTAGACCAAGCTTCCGATAAACTCAGATTTTCGGCTAGTCCGGCGCTAACTCTTCGATATATTTCTTGCTGAAAGTATCCCTGATCCCACTGATAACGAGTGGGACCAAATAATTCGATTGGGGTAGTTGCTGAACCATACCACATAGTTCCAGCAACAACGAAAGCTGCAAAAAAAACAGCAGCGATACTACTAGAAAGTACAGTTTCAATATTTCCCATACGTAATCCTTTGTATAGACGTTGAGGCGGACGGACACTAAGATGGAATAGACCTGCTAATATGCCCAATGTACCCGCTGCAATATGATGAGAGGCTATTCCTCCCGGAACAAAAGGATCAAAACCTTCTGCGCCCCACGCTGGATTTACAGATTGTACTTTTCCAGTGAGTCCATAAGGATCGGACACCCATATTCCAGGACCATACAAACCTGTTACATGAAATGCGCCAAAGCCAAAGCAAGCCACCCCTGAGAGAAATAAATGAATTCCAAAGATCTTGGGCAAATCCAAAGAAGGTTTTCCCGTACGCTCATCACAGAATATTTCTAGATCCCAATACACCCAATGCCAGATAGCTGCCAAGAAGCACAAGCCAGAAAACACAATATGTGCCCCTGCGACACCTTCATAACTCCAAATACCCGGATTCGTTATAGTTCCTCCTGAAATACTCCAACCACCCCACGAATTGGTTATTCCTAAACGAGTCATGAAGGGTATAACGAACATACCTTGTCTCCACATTGGATCAAGAACAGGGTCAGAGGGATCAAAAACCGCTAATTCGTATAGAGCCATCGAACCGGCCCAACCAGAAACTAGAGCTGTATGCATTATATGGACAGAAAGCAATCGACCGGGATCATTCAATACGACAGTATGAACACGATACCAAGGCAAACCCATGGAAATACCCCTTTATCAAAGATAAATAGACACTATGTCACCTTATTTTATCGCATTGGAAAGGACTATACTATGTACCTAAGTACCTAACCTTTTCAGTGGATTCTGTATGAAAAAGAATTAATATTTATTCCGTTCCATTGAAAATAACGGAACAATTCTGTTCATAAGAACAAAGAGAAGCAGATCTATTCTATACCCAATAAGTACCAATACGCAATGGGAGAATTGGTACCATTTTGTGGGAACGAATGCATAGATACTTGTTTATCATTCGAACGATCGATTGCTCCGTTCGTTAAAATTTTTCTTTATTCATTCTATCTTACTCTATAAACCTTCCAATCAATCTATCTAGAAAATCGAATAAACAGAAAAAAGGATGAAGACAATAAACCCATTGTTACGTTTCCATATTAAAGTGAAGTATAGTACTTAATTTTTTTTTCTTTAATTTAATGCCCATTGGTGTTCCAAAAGTACCTTTTCGGAGTCCTGGAGAGGAAGATGCAGTTTGGGTTGACGTATAGTGCGACTTGTCAGACATATTGGGTCATATGGGATTTACCCGTTCTCTCCCCCGATCGAGATATCCTCTGTTTCGCCCAAGAAATATTGTATTGAGATTGAGTGAACCATCAATCATTTGGAGCGTGAAGTACAATTAGATCAATTTATATTGGGGATCAATATTATCAATTAGAAGAATTTATGGTTGACTTGGACTGATAAAAAAAAGTCTCCAGGCTCCGTTCAGAAAATACCAAATTGGTAACAAATTGATAATATATGTACGATTACCACTTGTATCATAAACGATTCTTATACTTACTATAGGAGCGATCTCAAACTGCCAACCAATGGAATAGTATGATGAATACATCGAATACTTTGGAGAAGACATGAAACAAATTGAAAAAGAAGTCGTAACAAAAAAAGTGGTACTGAGATCATTTGCCCTATATGTACAAATGGAATTCGGGCAGATCTTTTCCCGGAGTAGAACAAACATGAACCTAAAAAAAAGGAAAGGGCCCATTCAGGAACAATAAAATGACATCGTGATTTGAATCTCGATGAAACAATACATCAATGAGAGGTTAGTTCAATAAGTTCAGCGAATTCTTTTTTTTTTTATAGGTAAGGGAACAAAAACTCATCTTATGTTTTTTGAAAAATAGAAGAAGAAAACCCCCTTCATTAGAAAAACAAAAACCTGTTACAGAAAAAAAAAGAAATAGAACTGGAATCGACACATTGATTCTTTTTTTTTTCGCAATTTTTTTTGAACCGTATGCATCCAAAGGTGCACGTACGGTTCCTAAGGGAACCAATTTTGTCCTAATCAACCGACTTCATCGAGAAAGATTACTTTTTTTAGGCCAAGAAGTTGATAGCGAGATCTCGAATCAACTTGTTGGTCTCATGGTATATCTCAGTATAGAAGATGATACTAGGGATCTTTATTTATTTATAAACTCTCCCGGCGGATGGGTAATACCAGGAATAGCCATTTATGATACTATGCAATTTGTGCCACCCGATGTGCATACAATATGCATGGGATTAGCCGCTTCAATGGGATCTTTCATTCTGGTCGGAGGAGAAATTACCAAACGTCTAGCATTCCCTCACGCTTGGCGCCAATGAGTTTTTTTATTTGAAAAAAAAAAAAGGAAGACTATGCCTTCACCATATTGAATATGAATAATAAGTAATAATAGCATGGCACTTCGAGTTCGATATGAACAAACCATTATTGTTTTTTCATAACATGAGATTTTATGTCGAGATAGTAGTATGAAATAGAGGTCATTTCGGATTTGATCTTATGTGTCGGGGGTACATTTCAGCGTCACAAACCATTCTTTTTCACATCAGAATTTTCTTTCTGATATTTATGTTATGAAAGAAAAAGTACAAAAATGAAAAAAAAAAAAAGATCATCTTTTCCTTATTTGATCGTATCAGAAAGGAACTTTGGGATTGCTAAATCACAGACAAAATAAATATATAAAGCAACAGAACCATCATAGTATTTTTTTTACTCCTACGAAAGGAAGGGTGGTAAATGGATCATTCAACGATCCGGATCGGATGGATTCTATTTCTTTCTTCAATAGAATAGAAGAGAAGAAAAAGAAAAAGTAAATTCCATTGTAGAGCCGTATGCACAAAAGATGCCTGTACGGTTGTACAATTCCATTCTTTTTTCTTATATTTTTTTTATCCCTTACTTTAGCCCAATCATGCAAGATAGAAGAACCCTTCATGATGCTATATCAATATCATCAGGGTTATGATTCACCAACCTGCTAGTTCTTTTTATGAGGCACAAGCAGGCGAATTTATCCTGGAAGCGGAAGAACTACTGAAACTTCGCGAAACCCTCACAAAGGTTTATGTACAAAGAACGGGTAATCCTTTATGGGTTGTATCCGAAGACATGGAAAGAGATGTTTTTATGTCAGCAACAGAAGCCCAAGTTCATGGCATTGTTGATCTTGTAGCGGTCGAAAATGAAAAAAATACTAGGGATTTCATGTAAATCCATTTCAAACCATAATTCGAATTTTCTGCGATTTGATATTGAATAGAAAAAAAAATTCATGATTATCAATCATCAGGTTAAGATCGATCTAAACCAACCCATTCCATTCTAGAATTCTATATATACATACGACATGCCAACTATTAAACAACTTATTAGAAACACAAGACAGCCAATAAGAAATGTCACGAAATCTCCCGCTCTTAGAGGATGTCCTCAGCGTCGAGGAACATGCACTAGGGTGTATGTGCGACTCGTTCAGATCATGAGTTCGAACAAATGAGACAATTTTCCAGTATCAATGACCAGTACCAATGAAAAGGATAGATAGAGAAGATCTATCATATACCTATATTGTGTTTAGAATTTATGGTTTACATTGGTGCAAATCCAATCACCTAGATTTGAGATGAAAAGCAATTCCCCATTGGGGGCAAATGGTTATCCATTAAGCGGAGGAAATAGTATTATAAGAAGCAAAAAGGTTATACTCCTATTCTTGAAAGAACGGACTAACAGGGTCAGCTACCTAGCCAACTTTCATAATTAAATGCCGTCACTGTATGGATAACTCTTATTGTGAAAAGAACTATTACTGTATAATTGATGGGTAGAGCCAAAGAGTGTGAACTATACAAGTTAACAATAACATTTGATAAAATGAAAGAAGAGGCTCCGGTGTATAGAGAGGACCTCACCGTTTAAAAAAAAAGTAACCATAGAAACGATGGAACCCACTATTTTTTTTTTATTTGGTATCGTTAGAATTTCTTATTTCCAGGTGAAATGCCTGGAAGGAATAAAAAATCGTGGTTGGGGAAAGTCATAGTAGCAAAAGCCATTGGAATTTATATTTTATATATCGGAATAATCCGTTTTGTTATTAATTGACGGGGGGTAAAGGATGACTGAAAGAAGAGAAATCAATTAGTTATTCATTAAGGTTTAATTTGATTCAATGACCAGAGTTAGACGAGGATATACAGCTCGGAAACGTCGAACAAAAATTCGTTTATTTGCATCAACCTTTATTGGGGCTCATTCAAGACTTACTCGAACGACTACTCAACAGAAAATGAGAGCTTTGGTTTCCTCTCATCGAGATAGAGGCAGGCAAAAGAGGGATTTTCGTAGTTTGTGGATCACTCGAATAAATGCAGTAATTCGTGAGAATAAGGTATTCTATAATTATAGTAGATTAATACCAAATCTGTACAAGAAGCAATTGCTTCTTAATCGTAAAATACTTGCGCAAATATCTATATCAAATAAGAATTGTCTTTACATGATTTCCAATCAGATTATCAAATAAAGGATATGATATCATAAAATAAAATAAAGAAATGATTGAAATTGAAACAGAATTCCCCGGAGAATGAACTCCGGGAAGATAGAATAAAAAAAATGAAGTAAGATAAGTAGTAGGAATGAACGAACATGTTTCAATAAAAAAAAAAAAAGATTTCTTCTTCCCCCATTTTTTATTTCTTATAATATAACACAAGAAATAAATCGGGATTCTAGGCCTTTTGAACAAAACATCAATCTGAGCTTGAGTTCCGATTGGAGTTTTGAGTCAATTGAGGAGTATGTTTATTTATTTCTGGTTCTAGGACCAGTAGTTCTGGGGATCGACTCGGCTCTCTCAAATTGTTTCTCATTATTAAGAAAAGGTAACAAAGATAAAATACGAGCTTGTTTTATAGCAATAGTAATTAATCGTTGTTGTTTCAAGGTCAATTTATTCACCCGTCTAGATAATATTTTTCCTTGTTCACTAATAAATCGACTAATTAAACTCATGTTTCTATAATCGATTCGATCCCCAGATCCAATTGGGGACAAACGCCTACGAAAGGATCGCTTGTATTTACGAAAAGGTTGCTTGGATTTATCCATGGTTTATTCCTTATCTCTAAAATTCTATTTCTTTATTCATTTCAGATCTGACCGAAATAGGCTTTGATTCGCATCGTTTATATTATACATATCATATATAATACATATCATATGTATATATGTATATATATATGAAAATGAAATCGGGTTTGATTTGTATTGTATATATTATGTATTATATATATATATTGTAATTATATATATATAATGTATATTATATATGTTATATTATATATGTTAAGTTAAATATGTTAACCTAAATATGTTAAGTTCTTCCTGTTCCTTGGAAAGATCGCGCACACGTTCCGTTCCATCTATTTCTTTATTTCCCCATGAATCGTATGCTTGTGACAATAGCGACAAAATTTTCTCAATTCTAATCGACTGGATGTATTGTGTCGATTCTTTTGAGTAATATATCTAGAAATACCCGGCGATTCTTTATTGACACCATTTCGGACACAACTGGTACATTCCAAAATAACTCTGACTCTGACATCTTTACCCTTGGCCATGAACCCCCTTTTGATTTTGGATCGACTTAACTTCTTCTATTTTCGACCCGAACTGAAGAAGAATAAAAGAACAAAAAAATCAATAAGAAAATCAATAGAAATTACTAACTTGAAATTCCATTTTCATTTCTAAAGATTTCGTTGTGTTGTATGTGTTGTAGTTATATAATTACAATTAATATTAATAGAGTAATAGTAATAATTAATAATAAAGTAATAATTAAGTAATACAATTTCTTTCTAACTATCAATTATTCCTATCTTAAATCCCAATATTTCATTTAAGTATCTTCTTTCTATGCTATGATTTCGTGGATTCTGCCCTAGGCCTGGATACACATTTCCATTTCTGTTCCCCAAAATTCGATCTTAGATTCACCAGATTTTTGTCGAGGTTCAATACACTTTTTCTTTTTCTTTCCTTCCTATCCTCCTCCTATCCTAAAGAACTGAAAAAAAAAAAAAGGAAGGGGCTAAATTTTAGTCACGTCACGTAGAATCGTATCCCTAATTTTCTTCATTTCTTCGCATATTAATAACTAGAATGAAAAAAAAGGGAATGACAAGGCATCTGGGAATAAACGATTAATTTCTATCAATAGACCTGCTAAAGACCCAAACCATAGAGTAGTTAGCACAGGTGCCACGGAGAGATATGTTTTTATATCTCGCATTGAAGATCCTCCTTCTTTATTGTAATACATATATGTATGGTCAGATGTTGTAGTTCAAGATCATTTGTATTTTTTTTTTACTTTACGCGGAATTCCTAACTAAAATAGATATGTACAATGAACCGATAGATGAGATTTTCCTGTCCCTAAAAAAGAAAAAGATGACCCCTTCTTCCTGAGCATTTCCGATAAATTTTTATTCTTTTTTTTATACGATACGCCGATAAGATAAATTTTAATTTTTTTTATACGTTAGGTTTCAGATGTATAAAATTATTTTATTATATGAAACCAAAAAGAAGAAGTGACAAGAAAATTCTATATAGATAGAGGGGAAAATAACAATGTGGAAAACAAGACAGGGATTTTGTACAATGACACTGTACAAGAACTTTAAAAAGGGATGTAGCGCAGCTTGGTAGCGCGTTTGTTTTGGGTACAAAATGTCACGGGTTCAAATCCTGTCATCCCTACCTATTACTTCTCTTATGGGCAGTAACGAGGGATTAATTAAGATCGATTGAAATTGGACATAATCCTTCATTTTTGCATGCTATACGTATGCAAGATATATTTGGGGGTAAAAAACCTTTTCTTTACACTACAGTCGTATCTCCTGTAATAAGAAAGCGCTCTTAGTTCAGTTCGGTAGAACGCGGGTCTCCAAAACCCGATGTCGTAGGTTCAAATCCTGCAGAGCGTGATTCCGTTTATGTTATGTCGAATCACAATAAAAAAACTTAACAAAAAAAAGTTTAATTGAAACTTGAATTTGACCTCCCGCAGGGAGGAGGTCAATCAAAAAAAAAAAGAAATGTTACTCAATCAAAGGTCCAACTGATCACCACGTCTGTATTGTAAATATGCAGTTACGAATAATCCTGCCAAAGTAATAGGAATTAGACCTAAGACGATTCCAAATAGAAAAACTTCAATCATTTCGGTTTTTTGAGGGGATAAAAAGATGGGTAAGATCTATCCCTAAATATTAATCTGAATTATCCGTGAATCTCAATAACCAAGAATTGGCAATTGATGTGGAAAGGAACCTGGAACACCTGGGATCTCAGAGAAATATTCATTTTTATGAATTGTTCATTCAATTCATTTCAAATAAGTCGTATCTTATTCAAACCAATCAATAGAGCTGGGGTTATAGTTAAAGCAGCCAGTAGAAAACCGAAATAACTAGTTATAGTAGGCATGAAAGAGCTAAATTAGATATGTTCTTTTGTTACATATGTTGATAAAACACTTACCTAAGTTTCAATTTTTCCCAGATACAACAGTAACGGTAAGAAAAAACCAATTGACAGGATTAGTTTAGTTCAATTGAAAGTTCTTGATTCATCAGCTGTGACATCGATCGGTCCTGTGATTCCGAATCGACAGATTCATTGTGCAATTCGTGGGTTGAGTAAAGTAATAGTAATAAGAACTGTGTCGTGTAACTTCATTCAAAAATGAAATTATATTTAAGTAATTTTGGAATAAAATCAAAAAAAAAAATTGGATTTGAAAAGAACTTCAATTTTGATCATTTCTTTTCTTTTTCAATAAAAAGGATCTAATCCATTTGGGGGCGAACGCCCTGATATTACCTTTTACTTATTTTTTTTAATTCATTGGATTCAGTACATTAATAGGTTGGTTAATTGCCCATAATATCTCGAATGAGAAGAAAAAAAGTGCCCTACGATATATCGAAACGATCTATCAAAAAAAGAAAACCTTTACTTTCATTTTTATTCTTTTTGGGGGGTCCAACTCGATTCAAAGACGAACAACTTCCATTATCCTTTTAGGTTCTATATTCTGTCTTTCCATATCATGGAGTTCCATACTTGTAGTTCGGTCAAGAAAGAACCCTTGTT